GCCGGTGTAGCTTAATATAAAGCATAGCACTGAAGATGCTAAGATGAGCCCTAGAAAGCTCCGCCTGCACAAAGGCTTGGTCCTGACTTTATTATCAGCTTTAGCTCGATTTACACATGCAAGTCTCCGCAGCCCCGTGAGAATGCCCTTAATCCCCCGCCCGGGGACGAGGAGCGGGCATCAGGCACAAAATTTAGCCCAAGACGCCTTGCCAGGCCACACCCCCAAGGGAATTCAGCAGTGATAAATATTAAGCCATAAGTGAAAACTTGACTTAGTTAAGGCTAAGAGGGCCGGTAAAACTCGTGCCAGCCACCGCGGTTATACGAGAGGCCCTAGTTGATAAGCGCGGCGTAAAGGGTGGTTAAGGGAGTATATAAATAAAGCCGAAGGATCCTCTGGCCGTTATACGCTTCTAGGCGTCCGAAGCCCAAACACGAAAGTAGCTTTAATTTAGCCCACCTGACCCCACGAAAACTGAGAAACAAACTGGGATTAGATACCCCACTATGCTCAGTCATAAACCCAAATGTCAAATTACAATGGACATTCGCCAGGGTACTACGAGCGTCAGCTTAAAACCCAAAGGACTTGGCGGTGCCTTAGACCCCCCTAGAGGAGCCTGTTCTAGAACCGATAATCCCCGTTAAACCTCACCACTTCTAGTCATTCCCGCCTATATACCGCCGTCGCCAGCTTACCCTGTGAGGGACTAACAGTAAGCAGAATGGGCACAACCCAAAACGTCAGGTCGAGGTGTAGCGCACGAAGTGGGAAGAAATGGGCTACATTTTCTATCCCAGAATAATACGAACAGCACTATGAAAAGATGCTCGAAGGAGGATTTAGTAGTAAAGAGGAAGCAGAGTGTCCTTTTGAACCCGGCTCTGAGGCGCGTACACACCGCCCGTCACTCTCCCCTGTTAAATTGCGTCGATTGTAATTAACGTGAAAGCACCAACGAGGGGAGGCAAGTCGTAACATGGTAAGTGTACCGGAAGGTGCACTTGGATTAAACCCAGGGTGTGGCTGAGATAGACAAGCATCTCCCTTACACTGAGAAGACATCCATGCAAGTTGGATTACCCTGAGCCAAACAGCTAGCTTAACCACTTAAGTAATTTGATAATATAAATAATTGGAGAAGACCTAAATGAAAAAACTAAACCATTTTCACGCCTAAGTACGGGAGACGGAAAAGGCCAACATAAGCGATAGAGAGAGTACCGCAAGGGAAAGCTGAAAGAGAAGTGAAATAACCCATATAAGCATTAAGAAGCAGAGCTTAGACCTCGTACCTTTTGCATCATGATTTAGCCAGTAATACTCAAGCAAAGAGACCTTTAGTTTGAAACCCCGAAACCGAGTGAGCTACCCCGAGACAGCCTATTTAGGGCCAACCCGTCTCTGTGGCAAAAGAGTGGGAAGAGCTCCGGGTAGAGGTGATAGACCTACCGAACTTGGTGATAGCTGGTTGCCTAAGAAGTGGATAGAAGTTCAGCCTCGTGCACCCCTAGTCAAACAAGTGAATCTAAACTAGACGCAGAGAAATACACGAGAGTTAGTTATAGGGGGTACAGCCCCTTTGACCAAGGATACAACCTTGACAGGAGGATAAGGATCACATTTAGCAAGACTAGCCGTCTTAGTGGGCCTAAAAGCAGCCATCTAAATAGAAAGCGTTAAAGCTCAAACGGAACGAAGTTTATTATACTGATATATAATCCTACTCCCCTAAATTTATTAGGCCCCCCCATGCCAACATGGGAGAGACTATGCTAAAATGAGTAACAAGAAGAAGACCTTCTCCTGGGCACAAGTGTAAGCTAGATCGGACAAACCACTGGCAATTAACGAACCCAATCAAAGAGGGAAGTGTGGCTACTAAGAACAAGCAAGAAATAACCACAACAGAGCCCAAATCGTTAACCCCACACTGGAGTGCCATTAATAAAGGAAAGACTAAAAGAAAAGGAAGGAACTCGGCAAACATAAGCCTCGCCTGTTTACCAAAAACATCGCCTCCTGCAAACATCTAAGTATAGGAGGTCCAGCCTGCCCAGTGACTATGGGTTCAACGGCCGCGGTATTTTGACCGTGCAAAGGTAGCGCAATCACTTGTCTTTTAAATGAAGACCCGTATGAATGGCTAAACGAGGGCTTGACTGTCTCCCCTTTCCAGTCAGTGAAATTGATCTATCCGTGCAGAAGCGGGTATAAATATACAAGACGAGAAGACCCTTTGGAGCTTAAGGTACAGACCCAATCGCGTTAAACGACTTATTAAAGAGCATAAACTTAGCGCATCGTGGAGTCTTACCTTCGGTTGGGGCGACCACGGAGGAAAAAACAGCCTCCGAGTGGACCGGGAATAAATCCTAGAGTTAAGAGCTACACCTCTAAACCACAGAACATCTGACCAAGCATGATCCGGACATAAGTCCGATCAGCGAACCAAGTTACCCTAGGGATAACAGCGCAATCCTCTCCCAGAGTCCATATCGACGAGGGGGTTTACGACCTCGATGTTGGATCAGGACATCCTAATGGTGCAGCCGCTATTAAGGGTTCGTTTGTTCAACGATTAAAGTCCTACGTGATCTGAGTTCAGACCGGAGCAATCCAGGTCAGTTTCTATCTGTAATGCTACTTTTCCTAGTACGAAAGGACCGGAGAAGGGGGGCCCATGCCTTAGGTACGCCCCACCCCTAATTGATGAAGGCAACTAAATCAAGTAAAGGGTGAGCCAAATTGCGGCCCTAGATAAGGACATATTAAGGTGGCAGAGCATGGTAATTGCAAAAGGCCTAAGCCCTTTCAGCCAGAGGTTCAAATCCTCTCCTTAGTTTATGATAAACACCCTATTAACCCATCTCATTAACCCGCTGGCCTATATTGTTCCTGTACTACTGGCAGTGGCTTTCCTGACACTGATCGAACGTAAGGTCCTAGGTTATATACAATTACGAAAGGGTCCAAATGTTGTAGGACCATATGGGCTACTACAGCCCATTGCCGACGGACTAAAGCTCTTCATTAAAGAGCCAATTCGTCCGTCCACATCATCCCCATTTCTTTTCCTGGCGGCCCCCATACTTGCACTGACGCTCGCCATAACCCTATGAGCCCCAATGCCTATGCCTTACCCCGTGGCTGACTTGAATTTGGGTATTCTGTTTGTATTGGCATTGTCTAGCCTTGCAGTATACTCCATTCTGGGCTCTGGATGAGCATCTAACTCGAAGTACGCATTGATTGGGGCCTTACGGGCCGTGGCTCAGACTATTTCATATGAGGTCAGCCTAGGTTTGATCCTGCTATCCGTCATTGTCTTCTCTGGGGGATATACTCTGCAAATATTTAATGTTACTCAGGAAAGTATTTGGCTACTCGTACCAGCCTGGCCTTTGGCTGCGATATGATATATTTCTACACTAGCGGAAACTAACCGGGCACCCTTTGATCTGACAGAGGGAGAGTCGGAGCTGGTATCCGGGTTTAACGTAGAGTATGCAGGCGGGCCATTTGCCCTGTTCTTCCTGGCTGAGTACGCTAATATCCTGCTAATGAATACGCTTTCAGCAATTCTCTTTTTGGGGGCGTCCCATATTCCCGCCGTCCCAGAATTGACTGCGGTAAATTTGATGATTAAGGCAGCGCTCCTCTCCGTGGTGTTTCTTTGGGTTCGAGCATCCTACCCGCGATTCCGGTACGATCAACTGATACACCTGGTTTGAAAAAATTTCCTTCCACTCACCCTAGCGTTGGTCCTCTGACACGTCGCCCTGCCGATCGCGTTTGCAGGACTACCCCCGCAACTCTAGTACACTACAGGAACTGTGCCTGAATGTCCAAGGACCACTTTGATAGGGTGGCTAATGGGGGTTGAAGTCCCCCCGGTTCCTAGAAAGAAGGGGTTTGAACCCATCCTCAGGAGATCAAAACTCCTGGTGCTTCCTCTACACCACTTTCTAAGACAGGGTCAGCTAAATAAGCTTTCGGGCCCATACCCCGAACATGACGGTTAAAATCCCTCCTCTGTCAATGAACCCTTATGTACTTACTATCCTCCTCTCTAGCCTCGGGCTAGGGACCACCCTGACCTTCGCCAGCTCCCACTGGCTTCTTGCTTGAATAGGTCTAGAAGTTAATACACTGGCAATTCTGCCCCTCATGGCTCAACACCACCACCCTCGGGCGGTTGAAGCGACCACCAAGTATTTTCTTACCCAAGCCACTGCGGCCGCTATAATCTTGTTTGCAAGCACAACGAATGCTTGACTTGTTGGAGAGTGAGACATTAACAATTTGTCCCACCCCCTCGCTGCCACCATGGCTATTGCTGCCTTGGCACTTAAAATTGGGCTTGCCCCGGTTCACTTCTGAATGCCAGAGGTGTTACAGGGGCTTGACCTTCTTACAGGGCTTATTCTCTCCACCTGGCAGAAGCTTGCACCCTTCGCACTAATTGTGCAGGTAGCTCCGGCCATTGACCCTATGCTTCTTACAATATTAGGACTAGCGTCAACACTTGTGGGCGGCTGGGGCGGTCTTAACCAAACTCAACTCCGAAAGATTTTGGCCTACTCATCCATTGCTCATATGGGCTGGATGATTATTGTTTTGCAGTATGCCCCCCAACTAACTCTTCTTGCTCTGGCAGCCTATATTTTCATGACCTCGGCGGCATTCCTGACACTGAAGATGTCGTCGGCTACAAAGATTAGTACTCTGACGATGGCCTGGTCGAAGAGCCCTATCGTGGTTGCCACTACTGCCTTGGTACTACTCTCTCTTGGAGGACTGCCTCCCCTGACGGGGTTTATGCCTAAGTGATTAATTCTGCAAGAACTTGCTAAGCAAGGACTGCCCCTTACGGCGACCATCATAGCCCTTGCCGCCCTATTGAGCTTGTACTTTTACCTGCGCCTGTGTTATGCAATAACCCTCACGATGTACCCCAGTACGGTCAATTCACTTGCCCCATGACGGGCCCAGTCCACTCAGCTGGCCCTGCCGCTGGCCCTTGCAACTACCATTGCGCTAGGACTTCTCCCTATCACTCCAAGCATTTTGCTAATAGTAAGCTAGGGGCTTAGGATAAAAACCTAGACCAAGAGCCTTCAAAGCTCTAAGCAGGAGTGAAAACCTCCTAGCCCCTGATAAGGCTTGCGGGACTTTATCCCACATCTTCTGAATGCAAATCGGACACTTTAATTAAGCTAAAGCCTTTCTAGATGAGAAGGCCTCGATCCTACAAACTCTTAGTTAACAGCTAAGCGCTCAAGCCAGCGAGCATCCATCTATTCCTTCCCGCCGTTAGCCGGAGTAAGGCGGGAAGAAAGCCCCGGCAGAGTTTCGTCTGCGTCTTAAGATTTGCAATCTAATGTGTTCTTCACCACGGAGCTGTGGTAGGAAGAGGAGTTAAACCTCTCTTGTCGGGGCTACAACCCACCGCCTATGCGCTCGGCCATCCTACCTGTGGCAATCACACGCTGATTCTTCTCTACCAACCACAAAGACATTGGCACCCTCTATCTTGTATTTGGTGCCTGAGCCGGAATAGTAGGAACCGCCCTAAGCCTTCTAATTCGAGCCGAGTTAAGTCAACCCGGATCACTCCTTGGTGATGATCAAATTTATAATGTTATTGTTACCGCCCACGCCTTCGTCATAATTTTCTTTATAGTAATGCCCATCTTAATTGGAGGGTTTGGAAACTGACTTGTACCACTAATGATTGGAGCCCCCGATATAGCATTTCCTCGGATAAATAACATAAGCTTCTGGCTTCTGCCCCCATCGTTTCTCCTACTCTTAGCCTCTTCTGGGGTTGAGGCCGGAGCCGGAACAGGATGAACAGTATATCCCCCACTTGCGGGTAATCTTGCCCACGCTGGAGCCTCTGTAGACCTAACCATCTTTTCTCTTCACCTGGCGGGTGTTTCATCAATTCTCGGAGCGATTAACTTTATTACCACAACAATTAATATAAAACCCCCAGCCATCTCTCAATATCAGACTCCCTTGTTCGTATGAGCCGTACTCGTGACGGCTGTTCTTCTCCTCTTGTCACTACCTGTCCTAGCTGCAGGGATTACTATGCTATTAACAGACCGAAATTTAAATACAACATTCTTTGACCCTGCAGGGGGAGGAGACCCAATCCTTTACCAGCACTTGTTTTGATTCTTTGGCCACCCAGAAGTATATATTCTTATTTTACCCGGGTTTGGAATCATTTCCCACGTCGTAGCCTATTACGCTGGTAAAAAAGAGCCATTTGGATATATGGGTATAGTATGAGCCATGATGGCCATTGGCCTTTTAGGCTTTATTGTATGAGCCCATCACATGTTTACTGTTGGGATGGACGTAGACACTCGTGCCTACTTCACATCCGCAACTATAATTATTGCAATTCCAACGGGTGTTAAAGTATTTAGCTGACTTGCCACGCTCCACGGTGGGTCAATTAAATGAGAAACGCCTTTACTATGGGCACTGGGCTTCATCTTCTTGTTTACAGTAGGTGGACTAACCGGAATTGTTCTAGCCAACTCATCACTAGACATTGTATTACATGATACATACTATGTAGTCGCACATTTCCATTATGTATTATCAATAGGTGCCGTATTTGCCATTATGGCAGCATTTGTCCATTGATTCCCCCTATTCTCTGGGTATACCCTTCATAGCACATGAACAAAAATCCATTTTGGGGTAATGTTTATTGGTGTTAATCTAACATTCTTCCCCCAACACTTCCTAGGACTAGCCGGAATGCCACGACGATATTCTGACTACCCAGACGCTTATGCCCTATGAAATACAGTCTCTTCTATTGGATCCCTTATTTCACTAGTAGCAGTAATTATGTTTTTATTTATCTTATGAGAAGCTTTTGCTGCTAAACGAGAAGTTATATCCGTAGAATTAACCGCAACAAACGTGGAATGATTACATGGATGCCCTCCCCCTTATCATACATTCGAGGAGCCCGCATTCGTTCAAGTACAATCAAATTAATCGAGGAAAGGAGGAATTGAACCCCCATATGATGGTTTCAAGCCAACCGCATAACCACTCTGCCACTTCCTTCTAAGACATTAGTAAAATTAGTAAATTACATCACTTTGTCAAGGTGAAATCGTAGGTTAAACCCCTGCATGTCTTAAGCTAAATAGCTTAATGGCACATCCCACACAACTAGGATTCCAAGACGCGGCATCACCCGTTATAGAAGAACTTCTTCATTTTCACGACCACGCTTTAATGATTGTATTTTTAATTAGCACTCTAGTACTATATATTATTGTTGCAATAGTCTCGACTAAACTTACCAACAAGTATATTTTAGATTCTCAAGAAATCGAGATTGTATGAACCGTCCTACCGGCTGTCATCCTGATTTTGATTGCCCTCCCCTCCCTACGTATTTTATATTTTATAGACGAGATTAATGATCCCCACCTAACGATTAAAGCCATAGGACACCAGTGGTACTGGAGCTATGAGTATACAGACTACGAAGACCTGGGCTTTGACTCCTATATAATTCCCACCCAAGACCTTAATCCCGGACAATTTCGACTTCTTGAAGCAGACCATCGAATGGTAGTGCCCATGGAATCTCCAATTCGTGTACTAGTTTCAGCCGAGGATGTACTACACTCCTGAGCTGTCCCATCATTAGGTGTAAAGATAGACGCCGTCCCAGGCCGGCTTAACCAAACCGCTTTCATTGCCTCCCGTCCCGGGGTGTTTTATGGACAGTGCTCTGAGATTTGTGGAGCTAATCACAGCTTTATACCTATCGTAGTAGAAGCCGTTCCACTCGAACATTTCGAAAGCTGATCATCCCTAATACTAGAAGACGCCTCACTAGGAAGCTAAATATGGGACAAAGCGTTGGCCTTTTAAGCCAAAGATTGGTGCTTCCAACCACCTCTAGTGAAATGCCACAACTTAACCCCGCCCCCTGATTTGCAATTTTAGTATTTTCATGAGTGATTTTCCTCACGATTATTCCTACCAAAGTACTGAATCATATTTCACCAAATGAACCCACCCCAGTAAGCGCTGAGAAGCACAAAACTGAATCCTGAGACTGACCATGGCAATAAGCTTTTTTGATCAATTCGCAAGTGCATCCTACCTGGGAGTACCCCTAATTGCTATTGCAATTACCCTACCCTGAGTACTTTACCCCACCCCCCCCTCACGATGAATTAACAACCGATTGATTACGATTCAAGGGTGGTTAATTAATCGATTTACTAGTCAACTTATATTACCTCTTAATGTAGGAGGACATAAGTGGGCCCTTCTACTGGCATCACTAATGGTATTTTTAATTACCATTAATATGCTAGGACTCCTCCCATATACCTTCACCCCAACGACTCAACTGTCTTTAAATATAGGATTTGCTGTGCCATTATGGCTTGCTACAGTAATTATTGGTATACGAAATCAACCAACAGTTGCCCTAGGACATTTGTTACCCGAGGGCACACCAATCCCCCTAATTCCAGTATTAATTATTATCGAGACAATTAGCTTATTTATCCGCCCCTTAGCTCTGGGCGTGCGGCTCACAGCAAACCTGACTGCAGGCCACCTACTCATTCAACTGATTGCTACTGCCGTCTTTGTTCTGCTACCAATAATGCCGACGGTGGCCATCCTTACTGCTGCTGTATTGTTTCTTTTAACCCTATTAGAAGTAGCAGTAGCAATAATTCAAGCCTATGTGTTTGTACTTCTTCTAAGCCTATACCTGCAGGAAAACGTTTAATGGCCCACCAAGCGCATGCATATCATATGGTTGATCCAAGCCCATGACCTTTAACCGGCGCAATCGCCGCTCTTCTCTTAACATCCGGACTAGCAATCTGATTCCATTTTCACTCAACTACCCTAATAACTCTAGGATTAATTCTCACTGTTCTTACAATGTATCAATGATGGCGTGACATTGTTCGAGAGGGAACATTCCAAGGGCATCATACACCCCCCGTACAAAAGGGCCTACGATATGGAATAATCCTATTTATTACATCTGAGGTGTTCTTCTTTCTTGGCTTCTTCTGAGCTTTCTATCATTCTAGCCTAGCACCTACACCTGAGTTAGGAGGATGCTGACCCCCCACAGGTATTACTACCCTAGACCCATTTGAAGTACCTCTTCTTAATACAGCCGTACTATTAGCATCAGGAGTTACAGTGACGTGAGCACATCATAGCCTGATGGAAGGGGAACGCAAACAAGCTATTCAATCTTTAGCCCTTACAATTATTCTTGGACTTTACTTTACCGCCCTCCAAGCCATAGAGTACTATGAGGCCCCCTTCACAATTGCAGACGGTGTTTACGGATCAACTTTTTTTGTAGCTACGGGCTTCCATGGACTTCACGTTATTATTGGGTCAACCTTTCTGGCCGTGTGCTTGTTACGACAAATCCAATATCACTTCACATCCGAGCACCACTTTGGCTTTGAGGCTGCTGCATGATACTGACACTTCGTTGACGTTGTATGACTATTCCTATATGTATCAATTTACTGATGAGGCTCATAATCTTTCTAGTATTAAAGTTAGTACAAGTGACTTCCAATCATTTAGTCTTGGTTAAACCCCAAGGAAAGATAATGAATTTAGTTATTACAATTTTATTTATCACTATAATTTTATCTTCAGTTTTAGCAATTGTGTCATTCTGGTTACCACAAATAACACCCGATGCAGAAAAGCTATCACCTTACGAGTGTGGCTTCGACCCCCTTGGCTCAGCCCGATTACCATTTTCCCTGCGATTCTTCCTGGTAGCAATTTTATTTCTTCTTTTTGACTTGGAAATTGCACTCCTCCTCCCCTTGCCCTGAGGAGACCAGCTCCACACCCCCACCGGAACATTCTTTTGAGCAACAACAGTTCTAATTTTATTGACACTAGGATTAATTTATGAATGAACCCAGGGGGGCCTAGAGTGGGCAGAATAGGGTATTAGTCCAATATAAGACCTCTGATTTCGGCTCAGAAGATTGTGGTTTAATTCCATGATTCCCTTATGACACCAGTACACTTTAGCTTCAGCTCAGCCTTCGTGTTAGGGTTAATAGGCCTAGCATTTCATCGAACCCATCTGTTATCAGCCCTATTGTGCCTAGAGGGTATAATATTATCGTTATTTATTGCACTGGCCCTATGAGCTCTGCAATTCGAATCAACCGGTTTTTCTGCCGCACCCATACTTTTATTGGCCTTCTCCGCCTGTGAGGCTAGCGCGGGGCTTGCGCTCCTGGTTGCCACGGCCCGAACTCATGGGACCGACCGCCTTCAGAACCTTAATTTGTTACAATGCTAAAAGTACTTATTCCCACAATTATGCTATTTCCAACAATCTGAATTTCATCCCCCAAATGGCTTTGATCAGTCGCGACTGCCCATAGCCTATTGATTGCCCTAGTTAGCCTAACCTGGCTAAAATGAGCATCCGAAACCGGATGAGCAACCTCAAACATATATTTAGCTACAGATCCATTATCTACCCCCCTCCTAGTATTAACCTGCTGACTTCTACCATTAATAATTTTGGCCAGTCAAAACCATATTAACCCAGAGCCCATCAGCCGACAACGCCTATATATTTCTCTCCTCACCTCATTGCAAGCCTTTTTAATTATAGCATTTGGGGCCACGGAACTAATTATATTTTATATTATATTCGAAGCCACTCTAATTCCAACCTTAATCATTATTACACGATGGGGAAATCAAACAGAACGCCTCAATGCAGGTACCTACTTTCTATTTTATACCCTGGCCGGGTCACTCCCGCTTCTAGTGGCGCTACTACTCTTGCAGCAGTCCACCGGGACCCTATCAATGGTCATTCTACAATATTCACAACCCCTTATTCTTGAGTCCTGGGGGCATAAGTTCTGGTGAGCCGGGTGCTTAATTGCCTTCCTCGTAAAAATACCGCTTTATGGCGTACACCTCTGACTGCCGAAAGCACACGTAGAAGCACCCGTAGCAGGATCCATAATCCTGGCCGCGGTATTGCTAAAGCTGGGGGGGTACGGGATAATGCGAATAATGGTTATGCTGGACCCCTTATCCGAACAATTAGCCTACCCGTTCATCATTCTGGCCCTATGAGGAATTATTATGACGGGTTCCATCTGCCTACGACAAACAGACTTAAAGTCGCTAATCGCTTACTCGTCGGTAAGTCATATGGGCTTGGTAGCAGGGGGAATCCTAGTCCAAACCCCCTGGGGATTTACGGGAGCAATTATTCTGATAGTTGCTCACGGGCTGGTGTCCTCAGCACTGTTCTGTTTGGCTAACACAGCCTATGAGCGTACCCACAGCCGGACAATGGTTCTTGCTCGGGGCCTGCAGATGATTTTTCCATTAACGGCTGTATGGTGATTTGCGGCTAATTTGGCTAACCTAGCACTACCCCCCCTCCCTAACCTAATAGGGGAATTAATAATTATTACTACGCTCTTTAGCTGGTCTCCATGAACCATCGCCCTGACTGGGGCGGGAACCCTAATCACGGCGGGCTATTCGTTGTACCTTTTCCTAATATCACAACGCGGCCCGACTCCCACTCACATTGTAGGGCTACCCCCCTTCCACACCCGTGAACACTTACTTATTGTTATGCACCTTATCCCAGTAATTCTCCTGGTTACTAAGCCGGAACTTATATGAGGCTGGTGCTACTAGTAAGTATAGTTTAACTTAAAACACTAGATTGTGGTTCTAGAGATGGGGGTTAGACTCCCCTTACTCACCGAGGGAGGCCCGAGGCAATAAGTACTGCTAATCCTTAGACTCCACGGTTAAACTCCGTGGCTTCCTCGGGCTTCTAAAGGATAACAGCTCATCCGTTGGTCTTAGGAACCAAAAACTCTTGGTGCAAATCCAAGTAGAAGCTATGTACCCAACGACCCTAATTTTATCATCATCCCTCATTCTAGTAATTACAATTTTGATTTACCCCCTATTGACCACCCTTAATTCAGGTACCCAAGGTTCGGATTGAGCAGCTACTCACGTTAAGATGGCTGTTACCAGCGCATTCCTTGTTAGTCTAATTCCACTAACAATTTTTTTAGACCAGGGGGCTGAGAGTATTGTAACCAACTGACACTGAATAAATACTAATACGTTTGATGTTAATATTAGCTTCAAATTTGACCATTATTCACTTATCTTTACCCCTATTGCCCTTTACGTTACCTGGTCTATTCTGGAGTTCGCTCTGTGATATATACACTCCGATCCTTACGTAAACCGGTTTTTTAAGTACCTGCTTTTGTTTCTGATCGCCATGGTTGTTCTAGTAACAGCCAATAATATATTTCAGCTTTTCATTGGCTGAGAGGGAGTTGGCATTATATCATTCCTATTAATTGGGTGGTGGTACGGGCGGGCGGATGCTAATACAGCAGCCCTACAAGCCGTACTATACAACCGCGTCGGGGATATCGGGTTAATTCTAAGCATAGCTTGACTTGCAATGAACCTCAATTCCTGAGAGATTCAACAAATCTTTATTCTTTCGAAGGACTTCGACATGACAGTCCCCCTAGTTGGCCTCATCCTTGCAGCCACTGGAAAATCGGCCCAATTTGGCCTCCATCCTTGGCTGCCCTCCGCCATGGAGGGCCCTACGCCAGTCTCTGCCCTACTTCACTCCAGCACTATGGTAGTTGCTGGTATTTTTCTCCTAATTCGGCTACACCCCCTGATAGAAAATAACCCATTGGCGTTAACCATTTGTTTGTGCCTAGGAGCATTAACTACGTTGTTTACAGCCGCCTGTGCTTTAACCCAAAATGACATCAAGAAGATTGTAGCCTTCTCTACATCTAGTCAGCTAGGTCTTATAATAGTTACAATCGGTCTTAACCAACCCCAGCTGGCCTTCCTCCACATTTGTACTCACGCATTCTTCAAAGCTATGTTGTTTTTGTGCTCGGGTTCTATCATTCATAGCCTAAATGATGAGCAAGATATCCGGAAAATGGGAGGCCTCCACAACCTAATGCCTTTCACCTCCTCATGCCTCACCATCGGCAGTCTCGCTCTCACAGGGACCCCTTTCTTGGCCGGCTTCTTCTCAAAGGATGCTATTATTGAGGCCCTAAACACCTCACACTTAAACGCCTGAGCCCTAATCCTTACGCTACTTGCTACATCATTCACCGCGGTCTACAGTTTCCGGGTAGTCTTTTTCGTCACTATGGGTTCTCCTCGATTCCTCTCACTATCCCCAATTAATGAAAATAATCCGTTGGTCATTAACCCCATTAAGCGGCTTGCTTGAGGGAGCATTGTTGCAGGGTTCATTATCACGTTAAATTTTTTGCCTATTAAGACTCAGGTTATAACCATGCCTATAATACTAAAAATAGCCGCCCTTGCAGTCACGATTATTGGCCTACTAGTAGCCCTTGAACTGGCCACCCTGACTAACAAACAATTTAAGGTTACACCTACAATTTCCCTCCATCACTTCTCAAATATGCTAGGGTATTTCCCCGCAACGGTCCACCGTGTAGCGCCCAAGCTTAACTTAATCTTAGGGCAAGCAATCGCCACCCAGCTTGTGGACCAATCGTGGTTTGAAGCCATTGGCCCCAAAGGCCTTGCGTCTGCCCAGGTCGGTATAGCTAAAAATGTTAGTGACTCTCAACGGGGGATAATTAAAACGTATTTAACAATTTTCCTATTGACCATAACCCTTGCGATCCTTTTCACCTCTATTTAGACTGCACGAAGGGCCCCCCGACTAAGCCCCCGAGTTAATTCTAGCACAACAAACAGAGTTAGAAGTAGGACCCAAGCGCAGATAACTAACATTCCCCCACCAGAAGAGTATATCACCGCCACCCCACTGGTATCGCCCCGCAGTATCGAGAACTCTTTTATATTGTCAATTACTAACCAAGACCCCTCATACCACGTCTCTCAGAATATACCCCCCATCAAGCCCACACCTAACATATAAATTATAACGTACCCAATAACAGAACGGTCCCCTCAGGCCTCCGGAAAGGGCTCAGCAGCTAAAGCCGCTGAATAAGCAAACACCACCAACATCCCCCCAAGGTAAATTAAGAAAAGAACGAGGGACAGAAAGGACCCTCCATGTCCCGCAAGAACACCACATCCCACTCCTGCTGCAACCACTAGGCCAAGGGCAGCAAAATAAGGTGCGGGGTTGGAAGCCACTGCAACCAAACCAACAACTAAGGCCATTAATAATAAGGATACAAGATAGGTCATAATTCTTACTCGGGCTCTAACCGAGACCAGTGACTTGAAGAACCACCGTTGTCATTCAACTATAAGAACCCTAATGGCAAGCCTGCGAAAAACGCATCCCCTAATCAAAATTGCAAACGACGCATTGGTCGACTTACCGACCCCATCCAACATCTCAGTATGATGAAGTTTTGGATCTCTACTAGGCCTTTGTCTCATTACCCAAATCCTGACGGGACTGTTCCTAGCAATACACTATACCTCTGACATCTCAACCGCCTTCTCTTCTGTTGCCCACATCTGCCGAGACGTCAGTTACGGGTGACTGATCCGTAGCGTACATGCTAATGGAGCATCATTCTTCTTCATTTGCATTTATATGCATATTGCTCGGGGATTATATTATGGCTCCTATCTCTATAAGGAGACCTGAAACATTGGTGTTGTTCTTCTCCTATTAGTGATGATGACTGCCTTCGTTGGGTATGTGCTTCCGTGGGGGCAAATGTCATTCTGAGGTGCCACAGTAATTACTAACCTTTTATCCGCAGTCCCTTATGTAGGAAATGAACTAGTTCAGTGAATTTGAGGCGGATTTTCAGTAGATAATGCGACGCTAACGCGATTCTTCGCCTTCCACTTCCTACTGCCGTTCGTGGTCGCCGCAGCAACCGTCATTCACCTCCTCTTTCTACACGAGACAGGATCCAATAATCCAGCGGGGATCAACTCGGATGCGGACAAGATCTCTTTCCACCCTTACTTCTCATACAAAGACCTTCTTGGTTTCGCAGCTATGCTATTAGCCCTTACCTCCCTCGCGCTATTTTCGCCTAATCTCCTGGGGGATCCTGACAATTTTACCCCAGCAAATCCCCTAGTAACTCCCCCTCACATTAAGCCGGAGTGATATTTCCTGTTTGCCTACGCCATCCTACGATCTATTCCTAACAAACTGGGAGGCGTCTTGGCGTTATTATCCTCTATCCTCGTACTGATGGTTGTGCCTATCCTACACACCTCCAAGCAACGAGGATTAACATTTCGCCCAGCCACCCAATTCCTATTTTGAACCCTAGTTGCCGACATGATTATCCTGACATGAATTGGAGGGATACCGGTAGAACATCCATTTATTGCCATCGGACAAATTGCGTCCGCCTTGTACTTTGCCCTATTCCTTGTCCTAGCCCCACTGGCCGGGTGACTGGAGAATAAGGCACTAGAATGAGCTTGCCCTAGTAGCTTAGCCTAAAAGCGTCGGTCTTGTAAACCGGAGATCGGAGGTTAAATTCCTCCCTAGAGCCCAGAAAAGGGAGATTTCAACTCCCACCCCTGGCTCCCAAAGCCAGAATTCTAAGACTAAACTATTTTCTGCCCACCCGCTGCCCCACGGGCACCGAGCTGCCGGTATGGTCTAGTACATAATATGCATAATATTACATTAATGCATTAGTACATTAATGTATAATCACCAATTAACGATATGAACCATAAAGCAAGTACTAAATTCTAAGGTATACATAAGCACAATATTAAAACTCAGGATAAAATCCAACTAAACTGGAACGGCGAATAATCAGTATATTATCCATATAAAATTCTCCCTCGCAGAGATCAACAAAGATTTTCAGAGAGATAATTAATGTAGTAAGAAACCACCAACCAGTATATATAAATGTACAACATCCCTGATAGGTCACGGACAATGATTGTGGGGGTTGCACATGGTGAACTATTACTGGCATCTGGTTCCTATTTCAGGTCCATAACTGTAGAATCCCACCCTCGGATAATTATACTGGCATCTGATTAATGGTGGAGTACATATGTCTCGTTACCCACCTAGCCGGGCATTCTTTTATATGCATAACGTTCTCTTTTTTTGGTTGCCTTTCACTTTGCATCTCACAGTGCAGGCTCAAAACAGATTCAAGGTAGTTCATTTAGACCTGGTGTATATAATATAGGTTCATCATTGAAAGTCATAACTTAAGAATTACATAACTTTAATTCAAGTGCATAAGCTATATATCGCTTGATCCATTATTACAGTTATGCCCCCTTTGGCTTTTGCGCGACAAACCCCCTTACCCCCTACGCCCAGCGAATCCTGTTATTCTTGTCAAACCCCAAAAGCAAGAAAGACCCGACGAACGTATCAAGTCAACGAGTTGTAGTAAGTGTTGACTATGCCCACCACGTATTATATATATAACATATATAAATTTATTTTCCGATTAAAAATAATGATTAGCTCAAAACATACGAGTGAAAATTACAAAAATACGTCGGAATACTAATATTTCTGAGTTTAAATATGT